CTTTATCATCACTTCTGCTCGTTGCATACCTTGATCGACTACTGTAAGAATAGCATTTGTTGCTGCAGTTTGAGCGGCAAAGGGCGTCCCTCTTCTCGTGCCCTTGAATCCACAAGTACCGGCCGAGGACCAGGAAACCACCCGACCTCTTACATCTGTAACCGTGACAATAGTATTATTGAAACTTGCTTGAACATGAATAACTCCCTTTGGTATTCTACGTGCACTTTTACGTGAACCAATACGTACATTTCTACGCGAACCAGCTCTCGGTATAGCTTTTGCCATATTGTATCATCTCATAAATATGAGTCAGAAATATATGGATATATCCATTTCATGTCAAAACAGATTCTTTATTTGTACGCTGAGCCCTTTAGTGAGTCTGATTATCCTTGTCTTTGTTTATGTCTCGGGTTGGAACAAATTACTCTAATGCGCCCCCGTCTACGGATTAGTCGACATTTTTCACAAATTTTACGAACGGAAGCTCTTATTTTCATATTTGTCATTCCTTATCTTAATTCTGAATCTACTTCTTGGTAGAAAATAAGTTTCTTAAAATTTTTCATCTCGAATCGTATTGAATAAAAACCACCTAATCTTTCGAATCCTTGTTTCGGAGTCGATAAATTATACGCCCTCTGGTTGAATCATAACGACTTACTTCAATTTTGACTTTATCTCCTGGCAGTATCCGTATAAAACTACGTCGGATCTTTCCTGAAACATAACCTATAATCAGATCTCCATTATCTAAGCGAACCCGGAACATGCCATTGGGAAGCGATTCAGTAATTAAACCCTCATGAATCCATTTTTGTTCTTTCATTCCAGGTAAAGCCCCCTTGAAGTATCAACTAATGTAGGAGAAACGATATTAGACAACTCGCTCCCTTTCTTTTTTTTTTACAAATAGAAAGAGGTTTCGGATCCCATTTGGATATTAAAAGGATTACCATATATAACACAAAATTTCTCCGCCGATTCCTTCTAGTCGAGCTTCCCGGTCTGTCATTATACCTCGAGAAGTAGAAAGAATTACAATCCCCATCCCGCCTAAAATTCTAGGAATTCGTTGAGAGTTAGAATAGATTCGTAGACCGGGTCGGCTGATCCGTTTTAAATTTAAAAAATTTCTATAGGGATAGGGTATTTTCCTATTCCTTCTATGTCGCAGGGTTAAAATCAAAAAAATTTTTTTTTTTTCTCGATGTTTTCTGACGTTTTCGATAAAACCTTCTCGGAAAAGTATTTTAACAATATTTTCGGTAATATTAGTAGATGCTATGCGAACAACTCTTTTTCTATCCATATCAGCATTTCGTATAGAGGTTATTATCTCAGCAATAGTGTCTCTACCCATGATGAACTCAAATTTTTGTTGCCTCAAAATTGGATATAATTAACATGTTTTTCTTTTTTTTATTAGTTTATGAATATGAATTTTTCAAGGTATATGCATGAGACATAATCTACGAATTAATTTAGTTCTTAATCTATTTCCTTTCAAATACCCCAAAAATATCAGGATCTCATTTTATTTTATAATACCTCGGGAGCTAATGAAACTATTTTAGTAAAATGGAATTGTCTCAATTCGCGGGGGATTGCACCAAAAATTCGAGTTCCTTTTGGATTTCCTTCTTGATCAATCACAACTGCAGCATTGTCATCATATCGTATTATCATACCACTGTCACGTTTAAGTTCTTTACAGGTACGAACAATTACAGCTCTGACTACTTCAGATTTTTCTAGGGGCATATTTGGTACTGCTTCTTTGATCACAGCAACAATAACGTCACCAATATGAGCATATCGACGATTACTAGCTCCTATGATTTGAATACACATCAATTTTCGAGCCCCGCTGTTATCCGCTACATTTAAATGGGTCTGAGGTTGAATCATATGAATTTTTGAGTCTATTCTTCCAACGCAAAGGATGAATAAAATAAAAGAAATATTGTTTGTCCAAAAAAAGAAACTTGCGGTTTTCTTTCATCCCCAAGACTCATTTCTGTTGGTTTTACATTTTTATCCAGAAATAATAAATTGAGTTCGTATAGGCATTTTGGATGCTGCTATTAAAATAGCCCTTCTGGCTATATTTGCCGTTACTCCACCCATTTCGTATAGTATTCGGCCCGGTTTAACAACAGCTACCCAATATTCCGGGGATCCTTTCCCCGAACCCATACGTGTTTCAGCAGGTCTTACTGTAACTGGTTTGTCTGGAAATATGCGGACCCATAGTTTTCCACCGCGGCGTGCATTTCGTGTCATTGCTCGTCGACCCGCTTCGATTTGTCTAGATGTGATCCACGCGGGTTCGAGTGCCTGAAGAGCATATTTACCAAAACAAATATGATTGCCTCGATAAGATATTCCCTTCATTCGTCCTCTATGTTGTTTACGGAATCTAGTTCTTTTGGGGTTATAGTTGATGGTTGTTTCGGAATTCCATCTCTACTACAGAACTGGACGTGAGAGTTTC